TCAAATGATTTTCATCGAATGACTATTCATCTATTGTATTTTCATGGAAATGAGGGGCAAGAAAGTTCTATGGAAAAATGGCGGTTCGATTCGATGTTGTTTAACGGGGAGTTAGAATACAGGTGTAGGCTAAGTAAATCAATGGACAGTCTTGGTCCTTTTGAAAATACCAGTGTAAGTGAAGATCCAATTTTAAATGATATGGATAAAGACATTTTAAATTTTAGCGACAAGTCTAATTACAGTAATGTTGATCATTTAGTCGGCGACAGATACATTCGGAATTTCATATCTGATGACACTTTTTTCGTTAGGGATAGTAATAGGGACAGTTATTCCATATATTTTGATATTGAAAATAAAAATTTTGAGATTGACAACAACCGTTCTTTTCTAAGTGAACTAAAAAGTTCTTTTTATAGTTATCAGACTTCTAGTTATATGAATAATGCACCCCAAAGTGACGATACTCGCCACGATCATTACATGTATGATACTAATTCTCATTATAGTTGGAATAATCACATTAATAGTTGTATTGACAGTTATCTTGGTTCTCAAATTTGTATTGATAGTTATATTTTAAGCAACAGTAACAATTACAGTGACAGCTACATTTATAGTTACATTTGTGGCGAAAGCGTAAATAGTAGTAAAAGCGAGAGTTCCAGTATAAAAACTAGCACAGATGATAGTGATTTTAGTATAAGTTCTAATAATTTAAATGTAACTCAAAAATACAGGCATTTGTGGATTCAATGCGAAAATTGTTATGGATTAAATTATAAGAAATTTTTAAAATCAAAAATGAATATTTGTGAACAATGTGGATGTCATTTGAAAATGAGTAGTTTTGATAGAATCGAACTTTCGATTGATCCCGGTACTTGGGATCCTATGAACGAAGACATGGTCTCTCTGGATCCCATTGAATTTCATTCGGAGGAGGAACCTTATAAAGATCGTATTGATTCTTATCAAAAAAATACAGGATTAACTGAGGCTGTTCAAACAGGCACAGGTCAACTAAATGGTATTCCCGTAGCAATTGGTGTTATGGATTTTCAGTTTATGGGTGGTAGTATGGGATCTGTAGTGGGCGAAAAAATCACACGTTTGGCCGAGTATGCTACCAATCAATTTTTACCTCTTATTCTAGTGTGTGCTTCCGGAGGAGCACGCATGCAAGAAGGAAGCTTGAGCCTGATGCAAATGGCTAAAATATCTTCCGCTTTATATGATTATCAATTAAATAAAAAGTTATTTTATGTAGCAATCCTTACATCCCCTACCACAGGCGGGGTGACGGCTAGTTTTGGTATGTTGGGAGATATCATTATTGCCGAACCCAATGCTTATATTGCATTTGCAGGTAAAAGAGTAATTGAACAAACATTGAATAAGACAGTACCTGAGGATTCACAAGTGGCTGAATATTTATTCCATAAGGGCTTATTCGATCCAATCGTACCACGTAATCCTTTAAAGGGCGTTCTGAGTGAGTTATTTCGGCTACATGCTTTCTTTCCTTTGAATGAAAATTAGATTAGAGCCTTAGAGTCTTAATTTAATATTTAATAAGAGTATTAATTTAATAAAACTTAATAAATTTTTTTATGTGTGGTGATCAAGTAGTTATTTAATTTATAGGAATCAAAGTCAAAATCCGAAGAATGGATTTTGACTTTGGTAACATAAGATTGAATTGTAGAAAGAACCATCCGGATCGTTTTTTTATCGATATTCCTGGTTACTAATACTAACTAGGAAATCTCTATTAAACAAAAGAGTGAATTCTTTCAAAATAAAAGAGTGAATTCTTTCGCTTTCTTCCGTGGAATTAGTTAACAAGGTCTTGCATCTTTCTATATCTCCCGAAAATAATCCCCCACTAAGAATCCTTTTTGTTGGATCGTATTATAACGAATTCTTTAGGAGTTTTTAGGAAATACTTTAAAATTTTATTAAATTATGAAATTTATAAGACAAGAAAAGATAATAACTACTAATACGAATAGAAAAAGGGTGGATTATCGTATATATATATTTCATGTAGAAACATGTAGAAAGATGAATTAGAAACATGTAGAAAGATGAATAGGTCCATTTATTTTTATATTTATTTATTAATTAATATATATTTATTAAATTAATATAGATTTCTTAAAACATATACTTATAGACTCCCTATCCCTATTAAGTATATATATACTCACTTAGGTATACTTAGTATAATATAACAATTATATATGAATTATAAGATATCTTTATAACAATATAAGGATAAGGTTCAAATATAAAACAATAAATATAACAATAAATAACAGGTACAAATATTAAATCGAGGTACCCATTCTATGATAACTCTCAACAGTCTCCCCTCCATTTTTGTGCCTTTAGTGGGCTTAGTATTTCCGGCAATTGCAATGGCTTCTTTATCTCTTTATGTTCAAAAAAACAAGATTTTTTAGATACAACAAGGACAAATCTTATATATATATATATATTTTTTTCAAGACTTACTTGGATCATAACACGGATATCTATTTAGTAAAATATGGTATAATATGCGGCTTCCTTCGGGCATAAGCTCTTATGTATGTGTAAACATGATAAATGAATTATAACTATTTTCAAATAGATCGGGATCGGGGAGAATTTCTGAAATGTAAAGTCATCTATATGTATTAGGAAATCATATGAAAGGGATGTTATTATTTTAGTTTGGATCTAAGAAATTCGATGAATTATCCCTAAAGGTTCACATCATAATAGTGCTGGTTGATGAGAGTTACTTCGGAAACAAAAAAAAAGTAAAAAAAAAATTATTTTTGTTATTCTCCCAATTCCAATAAAATGCAACTAGGTCTAGTTAGAGTATGAGTTGGCGATCAGAACGTATATGGGTAGAACTTATAGCGGGGTCTCGAAAAACAAGTAATTTCTGTTGGGCCTTTATTCTTTTTTTAGGTTCATTAGGGTTTTTATTGGTTGGAACGTCCAGTTATTTTGGTAGGAATTTTATATCTTTATTTCCTTCTCAGCAAATAATTTTTTTTCCACAAGGTATCGTGATGTCTTTCTATGGGATCGCAGGTCTTTTTATTAGCTCCTATTTGTGGTGCACAATTTCGTGGAATGTAGGTAGTGGTTATGATCGATTCGATATAAAAGAGGGCATAGTGTGTATTTTTCGTTGGGGATTTCCTGGAAAAAATCGTCGCATATTCCTCCGATTCCTTATGAAAGACATTCAGTCCATCAGAATAGAAATTAAAGAGGGTATTTATGCTCGTCGTGTCCTTTATATGGAAATAAAAGGACAAGGAGCCATTCCCTTGACTCGTACTGATGAGAATTTTACTCCACGAGAGATTGAGCAAAAAGCTGCTGAATTGGCCTATTTCTTGCGTGTACCAATTGAAGTATTTTGAAAAAAGGAACTGAAGAATGAATACTTTGCAAGAGATAAAAAACTCAAGAATCATCTTTTTTTCTATAGCATAACTTAACTGAAGTTTCTTCAGAACGCTTACTCGAGCCAAAGCAAACGTATATGAAACAATTCTAAAACTAAATTGTTTATGTCCACAATTTTTTTTATGCGTATGTAAATCCACTTAACTCAATTCAGTAACAAATCTAAATAATAGATTCATCATATATCAAAACAAAACATTTCATCATAAAGTAAAGAATTTTTTTTCTAAATATTTGATATTTTGATAGAACGGGAGTTCTTTCGTCTCGAAATCCGACTACTATTAATTTGAAGAGGGCTCTTTCTTATTCTATATTCTTTCTAAATTCAAGGACTAACCGCTGTACTGAATCACAAAAAAATCCGGAAATACATCGATGACTTGTAATAGAACTTATGCTTGATAGAAATATTAGTATCATATAGAGTCGACGAATGAGGTGCGTTCATTAAAAATTTTAAAATTCACAGACGAAAAAATGGCAAAAAAGAAAGTATTAATTTCCCTTCTATATCTTGCATCTATAGTATTTTTGCCTTGGTGGATCTCTCTCTCATTTAATAAAAGTCTGGAATCTTGGTTTACTAATTGGTGGAATACTAGGCAATCCGAAATTTTTTTGAATGATATTCAAGAAAAGAGTATTCTAAAAGAATTCATAGACTTAGAGGAACTCTTACGTTTGGACGAAATGATAAAGGAATACCCGGAAACACATTTACAAAAGCCTCGCATCGAAATCTACAAAGAAACGATCCAATTGATCAAGATGCACAACGAGGATCGCATCCATACAATTTTACACTTCTCGACAAATATAATCTGTTTCGGTATTCTAAGTGGTTATTCTATTCTAGGTAATGAAGAACTTGTTATTCTTAACTCTTGGTTTCAAGAATTCCTATACAACTTAAGCGACACAATAAAAGCTTTTTCTATTCTTTTATTAACTGATTTATGTATAGGATTCCATTCGCCCCACGGTTGGGAATTAATGATTGGCTCTGTCTACAAAGATTTTGGATTTGCTCATAATGATCAAATTATATCCGGTCTTGTTTCTACTTTTCCAGTCATTTTAGATACAATTTTTAAATATTGGATCTTTCGTTATTTAAATCGTGTATCTCCTTCACTTGTAGTGATTTATCATTCAATGAATGACTGAAAAGTGATCGAACGATCCAATTATAATATTTGTTACTTTGTACATAAGCAAAACATTCAAAATTGTACTTACTACCCATCCAAGGGATTCCTCCAATATTCCAGTAAAATTATTTATATTTAATATTTAAGTAAATAGCAAAATTATAGATAGGGAACTATACTAGCGACCTACCTAATTTTATTGTAGAAATTTTCGGGATCAATGATTGGACCATGCAAACTAAAAATACCTTTTCTTGGATAAAGAAAGAGATTACTCGATCCATTTCCGTATCGCTCATGATATATATACTAACCCAGGCACCCCTTTCAAATGCATATCCCATTTTTGCACAGCAGGGTTATGAA